AAAAAGCACGCGATTTCAAATCGAAATATAAATTTTTTGAATTAGTATAATCTTTCATAAATCTTTGAAAATAAATATATATTAAAATCAAAAAATTAGAAGTGATTAAATAATATTACAAAGCTATTGCCAAAAAAATTATTTGTCCTTTTTTTATTACTACTAAATAAAATTGTTATTTTCTACAGATATAGAAAAAGTTAATTATAATTCCGTACTACAATAATTTATATACATATATTAAGAATAGAACAAAGATTTACACGACAAAAAAAGACTTAATATTAATTATAAAAGAAAAAAACTTTACATAAAAATTTTATTTGAGTTTGATAATTTAGAATTATTAAGGAATTATTTTTAATTTTGGAATTTAGTGACTGTCTTCCAGTACACTAAGTGATCTTTTTTTTTTGCAAGAAAGATTATTATAATTTCAGAATTTTATTGATAATATAATCTATCAGTAGAGATTAATTAAATGAGCACTCTCGTACAGATTTCAAACGTTAAAGAAAATAAAATTTTAATAACCAAAATTTATAAAAAAAAGTAAAAAACCGCTGGGTTTTAAACTTTTGAATGTTTTTTTTTGTTTTGAAAATAATATATAATAAAATTTTAAAGAAAAAACTCAATATGGAGTACGAAATAATAGCATAATAAATGTCTTTGACATCCAATTATACCACTGAAAAACTTTTTTTTCATTTTTGAATGGCAGTTCCAAAAAAACGTACTTCTATCTCGAAAAAGCGTATTCGTAAAAAAATTTGGAAAAGGAAGGGATATTGGACATCGTTGAAAGCTTTTTCGTTAGGTAAATCACTTTCTACAGGTAATTCAAAAAGTTTTTTTGTACAACAAAATAAATAAAAAACACTATAATAATTAGAATTATCCTAACAAAAAAACTTTTTTTTTAGAAAAAAAGAAATTAGTAACCAAAAGAGGAACAAAAAGACAATATATAGATAAAAAGAAAGGTTAACATTTTTTTTCCAAACAATGGATTCTTATTTTCCCCATCACTAACTTGATGCAATAATAAAAAAGATCTTGTATTTCCTCTTAACGAGTAAATACAAGATCTTTAAGCGAAATCAATAGGTTCTTAAAATTAATTAATTCTAAGTGAAAAACTTTTAACTTTATACCTTTAGGAATTATTATTTATCTGAATTGTTATATTCTTTACTTGGAATCAAATTGATAAAAGCATCTATCCATAACAAGTGAATATTAGATAATAATATATTATTTCTAAGTGATCAAAAAATCTTATGTTTGTACTGTTTGTACAATATAAAACGATGTAGCAAAACAGATGGTTTGATAATTATTTTTGTTATCTTGAGCAATTAGGCAAATCTTATTTTATTTTATTTAAAATTTCTAAGTATTTTGGCGAAGTTTTAATTTTTAGAAAAAAGCATTTTTTATTGTATTCTATAAAAAAAAGAAAGTACAAAAAGTTAATTTACAAAATTTAAGCTAACTCAGGTAAAAAAAAAAGATCTTAATTGAATTAAAACCCCAAAAACCTATTTAAACAGGTTTTTATTCATGAAATCAATTGTAAATTCCATTGAATTGGCCTCTTTATTTATATTTTAATCTCGACGATTGAATAAAAACTTGTTAGTATTGTTTTGAACAAGTTGCCGCTATGGTGAAATTGGTAGACACGCTGCTCTTAGGAAGCAGTGCTATAGCATCTCGGTTCGAGTCCGAGTAGCGGCATAAGATCTTATAAAAGAGATATTATATTATAAGTTTTATAATCAAACTAATACCCGACTTTTTTCGAAAATCGGGTAAAACCTAGTATTAATTTATTAATTTTTAACAAATTTTTTATGATTTTTTCAATTTTAGAGCATATATTAACTCATATATCTTTTTCGGTCGTTTCTATTGTACTGACAATTTATTTTTTAACTTTATTAGTTAATTTAGATGAAATCATAGGATTTTTTGATTCATCAGATAAAGGAATCGTAATTACGTTTTTTGGTATTACAGGATTATTATTCACTCGTTGGATTTATTCAGGACATTTTCCATTAAGTAATTTATATGAATCATTAATTTTTCTTTCATGGGCTTTTTCAATTATTCATATTGTCTCCTATTTTAATAAAAAACAAAAAAATCACCTAAACGCAATAACTGCGCCAAGTGCTATTTTTATTCAGGGTTTTGCGACTTCAGGTCTTTTAAACAAAATGCCTCAGTCTGCAATATTAGTACCAGCTCTCCAGTCCCAGTGGTTAATGATGCACGTAAGTATGATGATATTAGGCTATGGCGCTCTGTTATGCGGATCATTATTATCAATAGCTCTTCTAGTCATTACATTTCGCAAAGTTGGCCCTACTTTTTGGAAAAAGAATATAAAAGAAAATAATTCATTTAATAAATTATTTTCTTTTGATGTACTTTACGACATAAATGAAAGAAATTCTATTTTACTACAACAAAACATTAATTTTAGTTTTTCTCGAAATTATTATAGGTATCAATTGATTGAACAATTAGATTTTTGGAGTTTTCGTATTATTAGTCTTGGATTTATTTTTTTAACCGTCGGCATTCTTTCAGGAGCTGTATGGGCTAATGAGACGTGGGGTTCATATTGGAATTGGGATCCAAAAGAAACTTGGGCGTTTATTACTTGGACCATATTCGCAATTTATTTACATATTAAAACCAATAGGAATGTTAGGGGTATAAATTCTGCAATTGTGGCTTCTATAGGCTTTCTTTTAATTTGGATATGCTATTTTGGCGTCAATCTTTTAGGAATTGGTTTACATAGTTATGGTTCATTTACATCGAATTAAATAAAACATTAACAAAAAAATAAAGGAATCCAAATAAAAAAGAATAGTATCTATATATAACTTCATATTAAGTTAAGAAATCTAATTTAGTTTTAGTAGTAAAAAATCAAGAACCTTTTGAATCAAGTAGTACAATGATTCAAAAGGTTCTCACAATACAAAGACCAAAGACTTCTGATTACAATTCAATTTAATGCTTTTTTTTATTTCCTGAAAACTAGCCATAAAAATAATTAGATAAAATGGATTCGACCTTGTCACTTGCTAATGAGAGCACAAAATCAGGATAAATCCCAATACCTATTATTGGTAGAAGAATAGAGATTGAAAGAAATAACTCTCGGGGTCCAGAATCAAAAAAAGAAAAGTTTTTGACATTAATTAACTTGTATCCATAGAACATTTGGCGTGACATAGATAATAAATATATAGGAGTTAATATCATTCCAATTGCCATTACAAAAATAATTAAAATTTTTGAAATTAATAAATATTTTTGGCTGGTAATTATTCCAAAAAAAACGATTAATTCTGCAACAAAACCACTCATGCCCGGTAATGCAAGGGAAGCCATCGATAAGATAGTAAACATTGTAAATATCTTTGGAATGGAGATAGCCATTCCACCCATTTCATCAAGATAAACAAGCCGAATTCTATCATAACTAGTTCCTGCCAAGAAAAAAAGTGCAGCGCCAATAAATCCATGAGAGATTATTTGTAAAATAGCTCCATTAAGTCCAGGGTCCGTTATAGAACCAATACCTATAATTATAAAACCCATATGAGATACAGAAGAATAGGCTATTCTCTTTTTTAAATTACGTTGACCAGGAGATGTTGAAGCTGCATAAATTATTTGGATTGTACCGACTACCATCAACCAAGGAGAAAACATAGAATGAGCGTGAGGTAATAATTCCATATTGATTCGAACCAACCCATATGCTCCCATTTTTAATAAGATTCCAGCGAGAAGCATACAGGTACTGTAATGTGCCTCGCCGTGGGTGTCAGGTAACCAAGTATGTAAAGGTATAATCGGTGATTTGACGGCAAAAGCAATAAGAAATCCAATATAAAATAGTATTTCGAGTGTGACAGGATAGGATTGATTAGCTAATAGTTCTAAATTTAATGTTGGTTCGTTCGAACCATATAAACTTATACCTAAAACTCCTATTAATAAAAAAATAGAACTTCCTGCAGTGTATAAAATAAATTTTGTAGCTGAATACAGACGTTTCTTTCCACCCCACATGGATAAAAGTAGATAAACGGGAATTAATTCTAATTCCCACATGATGAAAAAAAGTAAAAGATCGCGAGAAGAAAACAATCCTATTTGACCGCTGTACATTGCTAACATCAGGAAATGAAATAATCGGGAATCCCGAGTAACAGGAAAAGCCGCTAACGTAGCTAAAGTAGTAATAAATCCCGTCAGTAAAATTGTTCCTATTGAAAGTCCATCTATTCCCATTCTCCAGTAAAAATTAAAAAAATTTATCCATTTATAATCTTCGGACAGTTGAATTAATGGATCGTCCATTTTATAATTATAACAAAAAGCGTAGGTCGTTAGAAGAAGTTCTAAGATACAAATGCATATAGTATACCATTTATTTACTTTATTTCCCCTATGCGGGAGAAATAACATTAACGAACCAGCAGATATTGGAAAAACAACAATTATTGTTAACCAAGGAAAATCATTCGTGGTAAAGACAAGATACACCAGGTCCAAAGAACGCGTACTCAAAAAAAAATATATAAATAAAAAAATATAATTTAACTTTTTTTGAGTACGAGTACTTGTCAATAAAAAAGAATAAAATTTATTCCAAATTTATTCAAATGAGGTTTTCGGTAACGTATCAATAAGCTAGACCCATGCTTCGAGTTGTTTCATGCCATAAATAAACTCGAACGCTCAAAAAATCCGTCGGACAGGCAGATTCACATCTCTTACAACCAACACAGTCCTCGGTTCTTGGAGCGGAAGCTATTTGCTTAGCTTTACATCCATCCCAAGGTATCATTTCTAATACGTCTGTAGGGCATGCTCGGACACATTGAGTACATCCTATACAGGTATCATAAATTTTTACTGAATGTGACATAGGATCTATAGTTTTTTGAATGCCATAAATTTTCAATCTAGTAAACTTCTAACTGAATGATATATTAAAATACTAGATGAAGCAATGATTTCCTTTAATAGAATTTTTGTAATGAATTCTGGCTCAATTGATTAAAAAAAGGGGGCTAAAATACTTTGATTTCTTATATTTTCACAAATATAATCTAGTAAGTCATAACCTATTATATATATATGCAAATTAAAATCTATAATTTTTTTTATTTATGCTACTTATTTAATAAGGTCGATTGGTTGATGCGAGTTGATTTTCTGTTACGATAAATTGACGAAACTATAGCTAATCCAATAGCTGCTTCAGCGGCTGCAATTGCTATAACAAAAATGCAGAAAATATCCCCTTTTAGTTGGGAATTATCAAAAAAATCAGAAAATGTTACGAAATTCATATTAACTGCATTGAGTATAAGTTCAAGACACATAAGAGCCCTAACCATATTTCGACTCGTGATCAATCCATAAAGACCAATCAAAAATAAATAGGCACTCAAAACAAGTACATGTTCGAGTATCATTCAGCAACTCCTTATCAATTTTGATTCATTTCAATATGAACAATAATTCACCGGATTCAATCAACTAGAATATAACAAAAAAGTACGAATAAAAACTAAATTTAGGTAAAATTTTGGTAAAAAAAAATATTTCAAATATATATCAAATAAAAAAAATATATTTAAAATATTAATATTAAATAGTATTCAATCAAATTTAATTGAATGAACGAAAAAAAATATCATAACATACACAAAGTTTTCTTTAGTCTTTACTAATTGAACGTTTTTTATTGACGAGCCACCGAAATTGCACCTATCAAAGCAACTAAAAGAATTATTGAAATGAGTTCAAATGGAAGAAAAAAATCTGTTGATAAATGAATTCCTATTTGTTGACTATTACTTATTAAATCTTGCTCTAGAATCTGGTTTAATCTTGTAGTCCAAATAACCCCGTACCATGACGTATCGATAATTGTAGAAATTAATGAAAAAAGAATAATTGTACAAACCAACGAAGTAATCCCATTCCCAACGGTCCACAGATTGAAATTTGTGTAATATTCTGAATCATTCATGAACATCACAGCAAATATGATTAAAACATTTATGGCCCCCACGTAAATAAGGAGTTGTGCAGCAGCTACAAAATGGGAATTTGATAGAATATACAATAAAGATATACAAACAAGAACAAATCCTAAGGAAAAGGCCGAAAATATTGGGTTGGGAAGTAATACCACTCCCAGACCTCCTACTAGAATACCGGATCCCAGAAAAACTAAAAGAAAATCATGTATTGGTCCAGGCAAATCCATTATATTATTAAAATAAGAAAAAAATAGAAACCCTTTTCATGACCTTATTAATTTAACCGGGGAATTTGTTTTTAATATGTTTCTAATAGAGTGAAATTAGAATCTAATGGATATGAATTTATGTAGATACAATTATTAGACAGTTTCACTTTTTTATGCTAAAGTGTTCAACCTATCTGTTTAAATAAAGTAATTACGAATTTATTATATTAAAAGAATGAGCCTTAATACTTAAGATTATTATATAAATATAATACAAGTTTTAATTTAATTATTTATATAATTCAAAAAATTTGAATTCTTTTTTTAATAAACTTAATGGGTTTACCCTTTTTTTGTTTGAGGTGAATTTAAAATTGTTCGAATAGTGTAATCGTCAATTACTGACATTGGTAAACGACCCAAAGCTATTTGATTATAATTCAATTCGTGACGATCATAAGTTGAAAATTCATATTCTTCAGTCATTGACAAACAATTTGTTGGACAATATTCAACACAATTACCGCAAAATATACAAATTCCAAAATCAATACTGTAATTAAGCAATCGTTTTTTTCTAATATTCGTTTCCAATTTCCAATCAACAACAGGTAGATCTATAGGACATACTCGAACACATACTTCACAAGCAATGCATTTATCAAATTCAAAATGTATTCGCCCGCGGAAACGTTCCGAGGTTATTAATTTTTCATAGGGATATTGAATAGTTACAGGTAAACGATTTGTGTGGGATAAGGTAATCATGAAACCTTGACCAATATACCTTGCGGCTCGTAGGGTTTGTTGACCATAATTCATGAACCCGGTTATCATAGGAAGCATATTGTAATTATCTATAAATAATTTTATCTTTGTTTCTTTCTCTTGTTTAAAACAAGTAATGAATATATTGGATTAATTTTCAATTTATAGTGAAAAGAGTTGGAAAGAAGTTGTTAATAATAGATTACCAAGGGAAATAGGTAAAAGAAATTTCCACCCAAGATTTAGTAGTTGATCCATTCTTAGCCTAGGTAAAGTCCATCTTGTTGCGATAGAAATGAACAAGAACAAATATGTTTTAGCTAATGTAATAAAGATACCTATTGTTGTTCCAAAAGTTTGATCCCTTTCAAATAGCTCCAGAATAGATATATACGGAATAGAAAGATTCCAACCGCCTAAGTATAGAACTGTCACAAATAATGAGGAAATTAATAGATTTAGATAAGAAGCAACGTAAAATAAACCAAATTTGATACCTGAATATTCAGTTTGATAACCTGCTATTAATTCTTCTTCCGCTTCTGGTAAATCAAACGGTAATCTCTCGCATTCTGCTAGGGAAGAAATTAGAAAAATGATAAAACCTATAGGTTGACGCCACAAATTCCATCCCCAAAAACCATATTTTGATTGTGCCTCAACTATATCAACTGTACTTAAACTGTTAGATAATCCTAGTCGGTCATAACATTACTATTCTCACCGCTATTACAAAACCGTACATGAGGTCTTCGCCTCATACGGCTCCTCGGGGGCCAGAAATAAATCTAAGGACCAGATTAGTATTATTTAGATGGATATGATGTGTTCTAAAATAGATTAAATATAAATATATCTGGGGTCCCGAATTATACCAATGGAATTCTGTCTGCTCAAATTCTAAGAATAAAAAAAAGCGCTTCGGAATTCATCTCATCCTTTACAAATTTTAATTTATATTTGTTGAGTCATAACTTAATCCTTTAATAAAAAACTCCTTGTAAAAATTAAAAAAAAGGTATTTCAGCCCATCGTGGTTTTCAATTACGAAAAAGAATTAGACATCCTATTAGTTTATTATTCATGACAGAAATTCTATTTTATTTTCGAAATATATGAAAAAACTATCCTTGTTTCGTTCCTATTCTTCTTTCCTTTTTTATAAAAAAGTTGGTGGACTTAAAAAATAAAAGATTATTTCGTTTCTGATAGTTATTACATTTATCGGTGGATAGGAGCATACTCTGAATCGGAATCTTGGGGAGTACTGTCTGATCATTTCTACTAATTTCAAGCCCCAATTAATCTTCTTTTTTTGTTATCTTATGGTATGCATAAATATCTTTGCAATTTGTTTAATCTCTATTACAAATTCTTTGTGTATTTTGGTGTTTCTAACCATCCACTCACTTTTACCTAATGGCTGCTCACTTTGTAATACATGTATGTTAATCTATATAACTGATAGTGAAAACGCCATACGGTTAATATTTTGAACCCGCTTCAAGCCAGGATGACTAAATCAACCAACCTTGGGGTAAAGTGATTATTACGATTATGTTTATTTCCGTTTAACCGTTGTACATAGGAAATGAGACTCAATTTTTTTTACTGCTAATTTCTGAGCAGTTTTTTTCACTCATATATATAACTATCAAATTCCTTTTATTAAGATTAACCCAAAAATAAATATATATATTCCGTTTTTAACTTATTCGTCTAGAAGAAACGTATAATAGTAAAAATGTTTATATTTCAACGAATCGCACGTAGAGATATTGATAAAACACATAGAGTTAATGGTATTTCATAACTAATCGATTGGGCAGCAGCTCGCAGACCACCTAAAAAAGAATATTTATTATTTGATCCATATCCTGACATAAGAAGTCCAATAGGAGCAATACTTGAGATGGCAATCCATAAAAAAATACCGATATTGAGATCCGCTAAAACAAGGTGATTGCTAAAGGGAATTACTGAATAACTTAGTAAAATTGAGATAACTGCTATCGACGGTCCAATACTAAATAAAGGGCTATTTCCTCTAGCTGGACGAAGATCTTCTTTAAAAAGTAGTTTTGTCCCGTCGGCTAGGGCTTGAAGAATTCCCAACGGGCCAGCGTATTCAGGTCCAATACGTTGTTGTATCCCTGCAGATATTTCTCTTTCTAACCACACAATTACTAGTACACCTGTTATGATTCCCAATACAAGAGAAAATATAGGGACAAACATCCATATTAGTCCGTAGACCTCTTTTAAAGATTCCAATCTAACAAAATAATTTATAGTTTGTACTTCTGTTGCATAAATTATCATTTTAACGATCAACTTCTCCCATAATTATATCTATGCTACCGAGTATCGTCATAATATCAGCCAATTTCATTCTTTTAACTAGTTCAGGAAGAATTTGCAAATTAATAAAACCCGGTGGTCTTATTTTCCATCTCCAAGGAAAACCACTTTGATCTCCTATGAGAAAAATTCCCAACTCCCCTTTTGGGGCTTCAACTCTTACATAAAGTTCTTGTTTCGATAATTCAAAAGTAGGAGAAGGTTTTTTACTAATGAATCGATATTCAAAATCATTCCATTCTGGATTCCTTTTTTTATCAAAGCCTCTGCTTTCTAAATTCTCATAGGGACCTCCCGGAAGTCCTTCCAGAGCCTGTTGAATAATTTTTATGGATTCTGTCATTTCGCTAAGTCGTACTAAATAACGAGCTAATGAATCCCCTTGTTTTTGCCATTGAATTTCCCATTCAAATTCATCGTAAGACTCATAACGATCAACTTTACGAAGATCCCATGGTATTCCGGATGCGCGTAGCATTGGTCCGGATAAACCCCAATTTATTGCTTCTTCCCCACCAATAATCCCAACTCCTTCAACCCGTTCTAAAAAAATAGGATTTCGTGTAATCAGTTTTTGATATTCAACAACCTCGGTTAAAAAATAATCACAAAAATCCAAGCATTTATCTATCCAACCATAAGGTAAATCAGCCGCAATCCCTCCAATACGAAAAAAATTATGCATCATTCTCATACCGGTGGCAGATTCGAATAGATCATATATAAATTCGCGTTCTCTGAAAATATAGAAAAAAGGAGTCTGTGCACCAATATCTGCCATAAAAGGGCCGAGCCATAACAGATGAGAAGCTATACGACTCAATTCCAGCATAATTACTCTGATATAGCTGGCCCTTTTAGGAACTTGAATATTTCCCAATTGTTCTGGTCCATTTACTGTTATTGCTTCTGTAAACATAGTAGCTAAATAATCCCATCGCGTTACATAAGGTAAATATTGTATAATTGCCCGGTTTTCTGCAATTTTTTCCATTCCCCTGTGTAAATAACCCAATATGGGTTCACAGTCAACAACATCTTCGCCATCTAGAGTAACAATTAAGCGAAGAACACCATGCATGGATGGGTGGTGAGGTCCCATATTGACTATCATAAGATCTTTTCCTGTAACAGGTCTCTTCATAAGTTTTTCCTTGATTCGTTCTAGCATGAATTATATTGCTGAAAAATAAGTTTATGAAAAAATTAAATATGTAAAAAATTAATTAATTCACAATTTTGTAATTTAACGAGTTTTTAATTCCCGAATATTCAACTGATTAATTAATTCTTTATAACGTACTCTATTTTTTTTTGACAAATAAGCCAGCAGTCGTTGACGTTTTCCCAGAATTTTTCGTAGACCCCTCTGAGATAAAAAATCTTTTCTGTGCAATTCCAAATGTGAAGTAAGTCTTCGTATCTTATTAGTGAAACTGAATACTTGAAATTCAACAGATCCCTTGCTTTCTTCTTTTTTTTCTTGAAATGAAATGAATGTATTTTTTATCATAAAAAGAAATCCTTCCCTTTTTTATATGAATTGAAAGATATGAGTTTTACTGATCAGTAATAATAGTGGTATTTTTTTGTACAAGGATCTGAATTTAATTAGCAACTTATTATTCTTAATTTTATTAAAAAGTATAAATTTAGATCTAAAAAGGAGGATTCTTTTAATTTATTTATGTATCTGTTCTGATTGGTATCTACGTCATTTATTAAATTAATCTCATGTATAAAGATTGAATTTAAAACAATCCCTCATATTTGTGCATACAGTTGTTTTCATATACCGTAACTTATATATTATATATAGTAAAAAGGATCCATTATTAATGAATTTTAAATCGTGTATACATATGTATTCTTATCATACTGAAACGATTTCCGTTAGTAGTATTAAACCAATAGCGATTCATACAAGCTAAATCTTCTAATCTAAAGTTGGGCCAAAGAAAGGATTTTAATTTAATGAGGTTTTTTTTATCCTTATCAAGATCTTTCTTTTTATGCAAAACTGTGGTCCAGTTTTGAATATTCTTATCAAATCTTGAATTTATATCCCTCGTATTTTTTTTTTTTAAGTTGAAACAAATTAGAATTCGAAATTCTCTACGTCGTTTAGGGGATAGAATATTTTCCGGAACAAAGAAATCATAATTATTTTTTTTTTTTTTTACAGTTTTGTTTTGATATTTTGTAATGGATTTTTCATTTTTTTTTTTGTATCTTTTACTTTTTTTTTTTTTTTTATGAACCAATGAAATATCTATGGTTCTATATATCATAAGTTGTCCATCATTTTTTACAGACAAACGTACAGGTTCAATAATAAAAATTCCTTTTTTCATTAATTTTGCAAAAGTTAAATTCTTCTCAATCATTAGAATGTCTAGACTCATCTCCCCTCTTTCAATAGAAGATATCACTATATCGTTTGGATTTTTTAGTCTAACCAAGAGACAGTATACTTTTACATTATTGAGAATTTTTTGATTAAAAAAACAATTCCATCGCAATTGAAAACGCGAATACCTTGTGAGAAATAAATCGAGTTCCGCTGCTGTATTGCTTTTGTATTGTTTTTTATTTTTACGTTTTTTTATCTTCGATTCCGCATAATTTTCTTCAATATTTTTTTCTTGGTTTGATATAGCTGGTTCAGGATTTCTTTTTTTTTTATCTGATTCAAGCTCTCCTTGACCCGCCGATTCTTTTTCTTCTTTATTTAGATTATAAAATCGAGGGGATTTTTTTTCATTTGATCGTATAAAACCTTTTTTCTTTCCAGTGATCTTTTTATTAACATTTTTATTTTCATTAAAATTGAAAAGAAGTAATTTAATTGGTATAACCCAAGGTTTATTTTTATATGTACTAGAAAAAAATAAAAAATCTGGAAAGAAAAAAAATTCAAAATTTGTTATACGACGATTTATTATTTCTTCATTCATTCCCATCCAATCAAAAAAGTTTCTTTTTTTATTGGCAAGACCCGTCTTAGTTATTTTATCAACTCTTTGATAATTCTTAACTTTAGTCTTAATATATTTTTTTTTACTCTTGGTATCAACCCAGGGCTCAATATTTAATTTTTTTATAAACCAAAAGTTTAGAATTCTCCAATTCAAATATTTTCTATGCCGGATGTCCCCCATACCCCGAATATTATATTTTTCTAGAAAAAAAGAGATTAAACAATTATCTAGAGTAATACCTATAGACATGTAAAAAAAAAAATTTTCTGTAGAATGAATAGATTTGTAGCAAAAAAGATTATATATAGAATCTTTTTTTAAATTATGTTTTGGATTTAATAACGAGTCCCCTTCAAAAAATTTTTGTTTTTTGTAATTATCAACTTTGTTTTTTTCATATGAATCTTCTTTGGTTAAACGTGTCTTTAGAACTAGCGAGTCTTCGTTTATTTTCTTTTTCCATTTTTGGGTTACTAATCTAGCCCACGCAACCTGAGGTAAATTGTATTGATAATGACTTCGTAACCAGTTTTTCCATGGATTTACTTCGGAATTTAAAAGTGTTTTATCTTTTAATTCATAATTAAAGATTCCTTGTTCTTGAAAAAAACCCTTTATTTGATTCTTAACAAAAAAGGATGTTATGCATATGTTATATTCAAGAACAGCCTTTAATTTCGAAAAGTTACTAACTTGAATTTTTGATAATTTGTAAAATACATATGCTTGTGATAAAGAGCGTAGGTCATAACTAAAAAATTTTTTTTTTGATATTAAATTTTTTATAGTCGAAATAAAATAAATGGTATTTTTTTTTTTTAATTTTTCTCCAGTTTCTTCATTCTTGTAAATATATTTATCAATAATTGTTTTTGTTGATTCAAAAAAAAGTTGTGTAGTAATTCTTGGAATATTAATGATACCTAGAAAAATAGCTATAGACAGTTGTTCGATGTAAAATTTTATAAAAAAAACAGATTTACGAATTAATCGGGTATTTTGTCTTTTGAATGTCTGCCAAAATTTTTTTGATGACTTAATTATTTTATAACCATAACGCGATTTGTTACAACTATTTGTTAGGTTTTGTTTTTCTTTTGTAATTTCTTCTATTTTATTTCTTATTGTCTTTATTCTATCAATCAAATTTTTTTTTTTTTTTTCGCTGAGTGAACAATTTATCCACTCCGTGGATTTATTTTGAACAGATAGTTCATGAATCATCTGATTACTCATTATTGAATCTTTTTTAGTTTCATTTAATTCATATATTTCTCTCAGGCCAAATAATGGAATTAGATTTCGTTTTGAAAGGTTTTTCATTTTTACTTTTATAAAAAGAAAGTTTTTGATAATCCAGTTTTTAATTTCTTTTGCGACTTTTAGGAAAATTGTTGCTCTTTCTTTGAAAATCCTTAAAACCAGAAAAGACTTAGTTTTGAGTTTTTTTATTCTTTTTTTTAATTCTTTAGAAATAGGTTCAAAAAAAGAGGGCTTTTTTTGGGCAGAACCAAACGGTAGTTCGGTTTCCATCCCCCAAACAGTTAAAAAACAAAAATCGTTTTTTTCTACTTTTTCTTTTGTTTTTTTTAGTCGAGCCTTCCGAGATGATTGAAATTTAGATTTATGCCAAGGTTTAAGATAAAAAGGAAATAGGATTTTTATCTGAATACCATCCGTTAACCAGTTTCTTGGAAATTCTGTTTCGGACAGTTGAACCCCATTATAAGTGCATTTAACATGCATTTCACGTTTCCAATCCTTTAAATCCTCGGACCACTCGGGAAATTGAAATAATAACATACGGACGCTATTTTTTATTATTATCAATAAAGGTAATATAATATATTTTCTAAGAATAGATTGAGTTACTAAGAGAGAACCTCTTATTATTTGAGCAAATAGGAAGCTATCCCAAGTTTCTGCAATTTCTATCCGTTTTTTTTCTTCTGTTTTTGATTGTTCTTCTTCTTTTTTTTCAATTGTTTTTTTTTTGTTTTTCCACATGAAATTTCTAATAATTTTTTTTTTTAGCCCCCATATATCAAATGAAAAAAAAAAAAGTTTATCTATTCTATCAAAAAAAAGGGGGGAATGTACTTTTGCTTGAAAAAATTCCCAAATAACAGTTTTACGCCTTTGGGAACGCATGGATCCTTTAATTATCTCTCGACGAAAATCAGATTGTTGTGAATAACGGATCAAAGCCATTTCATTTTTTTGATCAGAATCTTTATTATCCTTGAGATTAGTATAAATCTCGTTATGCGGCTCTTTATCAGTAAAAACAACTACACGTTTTGCTTTTCTTGAACGAATTCCAGGCTCCATAGGTACATTTTCTTCAGTTTCGCCTTCCAATTCTTCCAACTCACTTTTTAATTTGTATGACCATCGAGGAACTTTTTTCTTGATTTCATGTAAATAAAGTAAATTTTTTATAAGAGTTTGATCGTTGCTATCCGTTATCACGACATCAAATAAAAATTTGAAAATTTTTATCTCTTCTTCTGAATTAATTTTATCTTCTTGGGGTTCGGAAAAAAAATAAAATTTTTTCTCAAAAGATTTTATATTAAATTTTTC